GCCAGCGTAGCTTAAATTTAAAGCGCAACACTGAAGATGTTAAGATTGAACCCTAAAAAATTCCGCAGGCACAAAGGCCTGGTCCCGACTTTACTATCAGCTTTAGCCTAATTTATACATGCAAGTATCCGCATCCCCGTGAGAATGCCCTCAATTTCTCCCACCCGGAGATGAGGAGCAGGCATCAGGCACAGCCTTCAACCTAGCCCACGACGCCTTGCTACGCCACACCCCCAAGGGATTTCAGCAGTAATTTACATTAAGCCATAAGTGCAAACTTGACTTAGTCAGGGCTAAGAGGGCCGGTAAAATTCGTGCCAGCCACCGCGGTTATACGAAAGACCCTAGTTGATAAGCGCGGCGTAAAGAGTGGTTAGGGGAAATAAAAATAAAGCTAAAAGGCTCTCTAAGCTGTTATAAGCCCCTCGAAAGCAAGAAACCCGAACACGAAAGTAGCTTTAGACAAAAATCACCTGACTCCACGAAAGCTAAGAAACAAACTGGGATTAGATACCCCACTATGCTTAGCCATAAACCTTATATGTGTCACCACACATTCGCCCGGGTACTACAAGCCACAGCTCAAAACCCAAAGGACTTGGCGGTGTCTCAGAACCACCTAGAGGAGCCTGTTCTAAAACCGATAATCCCCGTTAAACCTTACCACTCCTTGTCTCGCACCGTCTATATACCGCCGTCGTCAGCTTACCCTGCAAAGGTACAACAGTGAGCAAAATTGGTCTACCCAAAAACGTCAGGTCGAGGTGTAGCGTACGGAGTGGGTAGAAATGGGCTACATTTTCTACAACAGAGCATACGAACGACACCCTGAAATACTGTGTCACAAAGGTGGATTTAGTAGTAAAAAGAAAATAGAGAGTTCTTTTGAATTAGGCTCTGAGACGTGCACATACCGCCCGTCACTCTCCCCATGCACACACCCAAACATTCATAATAATACATACCGCCCATACGGGGAGGCAAGTCGTAACATGGTAAGTGTACCGGAAGGTGCACTTGGAATAAGCAGGGCGTAGTAATAACAGCAATACATCTCCTTTACACGGAAAAGATACCCGCGCAAACTGGGTCGCCCTGAGCCAAACAGCTAGCTTAAAACACCCAAACAACCCACAACATTAATAACCTATCATTAAACCACCACAACACAAACTAAAACATTCTACCGCCCCAGTATGTGAGACAGAAAAGGCACCAATTAAGCCATAGTAACAGTACCGCAAGGGAACGCTGAAAAAGAAATGAAACAAATCATTAAAGCACAACTAAGCAGAGATTAACCCTCGTACCTTTTGCATCATGATTTAGCTACCCCCCCCCGAGCAAAGTGGACTTTAGTTCAAGACCCCGAAACTAAGTGAGCTACTCCGAGACAGCCTATCAATTAGGGCCAACCCATCTCTGTGGCAAAAGAGTGGGAAGATCTCCAAGTAGCGGTGACAGACCTATCGAACTTAGTTATAGCTGGTTGCCTAAGAAATGAATATGAGTTCAGCCTCGCACTCCTTAACTCAAATAGTTTAAAACCTCAAGCTACTCGAGCAACTCGAACCAACCCAAACAGCTTGCAATTTAACGAGCCAAAGAAACATGCGAGAGTTATTCCTAAGGGGTACAGCCCTTAAGAAACAGAATACAACCTCACCAGGAGGTTAAAGATTATATTAAACAAGACATACTGCTCTAGTGGGCCCAAAAGCAGCCACCTAAACAGAAAGCGTTAAAGCTCCAGCAAAACAAAATTCTATTATTTAAATATTAAATCTAAAACCCCTAGCTCTATTAGGCCACCCCATGCCCACATGGAAGAGATAATGCTAAAATGAGTAATAAGAAGGAGAAACCCCCTTCTCCAAGCCTACGTGTACGCTAGTCCGAACCCGCCACTAGCAATTACCCGAACCCAAGCCACAGAGGGAAATGTGACCACACCAAATACCAAGAAGTACTCACACAACCCAATCGTTAACCCAACACCGGAAGGCTATGAAGGAAAGACTAAAAGATAAGGAAGGAACTCGGCAAACACTGAGCCCCGCCTGTTTACCAAAAACATCGCCTCCTGCAAAAATCAAAGTATTGGAGGTCATACCTGCCCAGTGAAAAGTTTTAAACGGCCGCGGTATTTTTAACCGTGCGAAGGTAGCGCAATCACTTGTCTTTTAAATAAAGACCTGTATGAATGGTAAGACGAGGGCTCAACTGTCTCCCTTTTCAAGTCAATGAAATTGATCTGTCCGTGCAGAAGCGGGCATAAAAATACAAGACGAGAAGACCCTTTGGAACTTAAGACATTGAGACCACCTATATCAATTAACCTCCAACATCAGTTTAAATCTAATAGTAATTGGTCCCAGTCTTTGGTTGGGGCGACCGCGGAAGAAAACAGAGCTACCGCGCAGATGGGGTAACCCCCTAAAATCAAGAGAAACATCTCTAAATAACAGAATTTCTGACCTCGAAGATCCGGCATCTGCCGAACAACGAACCAAGCTACCCAAGGGATAACAGCGCAATCCCCTTTCAGAGCCCATATCGACAAGGGGGTTTACGACCTCGATGTTGGATCAGGACATCCTAATGGTGCAACCGTTATTAAGGGTTCGTTTGTTCAACGATTAAAGTCCTACGTGATCTGAGTTCAGACCGGAGCAATCCAGGTCAGTTTCTATCTGTAACGCTACTTTTCCTAGTACGAAAGGACCGGAAAGAGGGGGCCCATGATATTAACTACGCCCCACCCCAATTTAATGAAGACAACTAAATCAAATAGGGGGAGCATAACCCACAAATCTAGATAAGATTATTAAGATGGCAGAGCCCGGCAATTGCAAAAGACCTAAGCCCTTTCTGTCGGAGGTTCAAATCCTCCTCTTAATATTAATGCCCGTCCCACTGCAACTCCTACACTGCCTAACCTATATTGTCTCAGTACTACTAGGAGTTGCTTTCTTAACTTTAATTGAACGAAAAATTTTAGGGTATATACAACTACGAAAGGGCCCAAATGTAGTTGGGCCGTGGGGAATTTTTCAGCCACTTGCAGACGCAGCAAAACTCTTTACCAAGGAACCGGTCCGCCCATCAACCTCTTCCCCATTTTTATTTGTAGCATCCCCCGCATTAGCCTTAACACTAGCCATAATACTATGATCACCACTACCCATACCATATGCCCTAGCAGACTTGAACTTAGGCGCACTATTCATTATAGCCCTTTCTAGCCTAGCAGTATACTCAATTCTAGGCTCAGGGTGGGCCTCCAACTCAAAATACGCATTAATTGGAGCCCTACGAGCAGTCGCACAAACCATCTCCTATGAAATCAGCCTAGGACTAATCCTGCTAGCCATAATCATATTCTCCGGAGACTTCAACATACAAACATTCGCCACCGCCCAAGAAACAACATGATTTGCCCTCCCAGCCTGACCCCTAGCTGCAATATGGTATGTCTCAACATTAGCAGAGACAAACCGGGCCCCCTTCGACCTAACAGAGGGAGAATCAGAACTAGTGTCAGGATTTAACGTCGAATATGCCGGGGGACCCTTCGCCCTATTCTTCTTAGCCGAATACGCCAACATCCTAATAATAAACACATTCTCGGCAATAATATTTATAGGCACAACCCCCGGCCTCTTCCCCCCAAAAACCACCGCAGTAATTATAGCAAAATCAGCTTTCTTAGCCATAACCTTCCTATGAGTCCGAGCCTCATACCCCCGATTCCGATATGATCAATTGATGCACCTAGCATGAAAAAGCTTCCTACCAGCAGCCACAGCCCTCATCCTATGACACACCTCAATACCCGTGTCACTAAGTGGCCTACCCCCACAAATATAAAATAACATTAACAGGAGCCGTGCCTGAATGCCCAAGGACCACTTTGATAGAGTGACCCATGGAGGCTAAAATCCTCCCGACTCCTTAGAAAGAAGGGAATCGAACCCATATTGTGGAGATCAAAACTCCAAGTGCTCCCGTTACACCACTCTCTAGTTAAGATAAGCTAACAAAGCTTTTGGGCCCATACCCCAAAAATGTAGGATAATACCCTTCTCTTACCAAATGAGTCCTTTCATCACCCTGATTTTACTCGCCAGCTTAATCCTAGGCACTCTCTTGACGATATCAGCCTCCCACTGAATACTAGCCTGAATGGGCCTCGAAATAAACACACTAGCAATACTACCACTAATGGCTAAATCCCACTGCCCTCGAGCAACAGAAGCCACTATCAAATATTTCCTAGCCCAAGCCGCTGCCGCAGCAACCATTCTCTTTGCAAGCACTGCCAATGCATGAATCACCGGGGAGTGAAACATTTACTCTACAGCGACCCCTATTTCAACCATTGCAATTACAATAGCACTAGCACTAAAAATGGGACTAGCCCCAATACACATATGAGTGCCCCAAGTTATACAAGGATTAGACTTACCCACAGGGCTTATTTTAGCCACATGACAAAAACTAGCACCATTCGCACTAATTGTCCAAATAGCCCAATTCGCCCCCCCACAACTACTTACAGCCCTTGGACTTCTATCAGTAATTCTCGGGGGCTGAGGAGGCCTAAACCAAACACAACTACGAAAAATCCTAGCATACTCATCAATCGCCCACCTGGGATGAATCGTTATAATTTCACAATTCAACCAACAATTAACAATACTAGTTCTAATCACATACATTTTTATGACATCAGCAACTTTCTTAATCTTCAAACTGATATCCGCGACAAAAATCAATACGCTAGCGGTAACCTGGACCAAAGCACCCGCCATAGCAGCCATCGCCTCCCTAACACTACTGTCCCTGGGCGGACTTCCCCCACTAACAGGATTCATACCAAAATGACTAATCTTACAAGACCTTGCCGCACAAGGACTCCCCCTAACTGCCGTCACCCTAGCACTCAGCTCACTAATGAGCCTATACTTCTACCTACGACTGTGCTACGCTATAATCTTAACAACCGCCCCCAACACAAACAATTCTTTCACTCCGTGACGCCTAAAAACCAAAAAAGGCTCCGCCCTGCTCGCCACATCCATGACCTCTGCCCTAACACTACTACCCCTAACCCCATTAGCCCAAGCACTAATAAACTAGGGACTTAGGATAACCCAGACCAAAAGCCTTCAAAGCTTTAAGCAGGAGTGAAAATCTCCTAGTCCCTGTATAAGACTTGTGGGACGCTATCCCACATCTCCTGAATGCAACTCAGACACTTTAATTAAGCTAAAGCCTTTCTAGATGAGAAGGCCTCGATCCTACAGACTCCTAGTTAACAGCTAGGCGCTCAAGCCAGCGAGCATTCATCTACTTTCCCCGCCTCCCTTCAAAAAGGCGGGGAAAGCCCCGGCAGGCCGTTAACCTGCTTCTTCGGATTTGCAATCCGAAATGTTCTACACCACGGGACTTGATAGGAAAAGGAATTGAACCTTTGTTTATGGAGCTACAATCCACCGCCTAAACTCTCGACCACCCTACCTGTGACAATCACACGCTGATTCTTCTCAACCAACCATAAAGACATTGGCACCCTCTATCTAGTATTCGGTGCCTGAGCCGGAATAGTCGGCACAGCCCTTAGCCTACTAATCCGAGCAGAACTGGCCCAGCCGGGGGCCCTTCTAGGTGACGACCAAATTTATAATGTCATCGTCACTGCACACGCCTTCGTTATAATCTTCTTTATAGTAATACCTGTTATGATCGGAGGATTCGGCAACTGGCTCGTCCCTCTGATAATCGGTGCCCCAGACATGGCATTCCCTCGAATAAATAACATAAGCTTCTGACTCCTGCCCCCGTCCTTCCTACTACTACTAGCCTCCTCTGGGGTTGAAGCGGGCGCAGGAACAGGTTGAACTGTCTACCCTCCCCTAGCCGGAAACTTGGCACACGCGGGAGCCTCCGTAGATCTAACCATCTTCTCCCTGCATCTTGCAGGGGCATCATCTATTCTAGGGGCTATCAACTTTATCACAACAATTATTAACATGAAACCCCCAGCAATCTCACAATACCAAACTCCCCTATTTGTATGGGCCGTCTTAATTACGGCCGTACTGTTACTGCTATCACTACCAGTCCTAGCTGCCGGTATCACAATACTTTTAACAGATCGAAACCTGAACACCACCTTCTTTGACCCCTCAGGAGGAGGAGACCCAATCCTTTACCAACACCTCTTCTGATTTTTCGGACACCCGGAAGTTTACATTTTAATTCTCCCAGGGTTTGGAATGATCTCCCACATCGTAGCCTACTACGCCGGGAAAAAAGAACCCTTCGGATATATAGGAATAGTCTGAGCCATAATGGCCATTGGCCTTCTAGGGTTCATTGTCTGAGCCCACCACATGTTCACGGTGGGAATGGACGTAGACACCCGAGCATACTTTACATCCGCAACAATAATCATCGCGATCCCCACAGGTGTAAAAGTATTTAGCTGACTCGCAACCCTACATGGAGGATCAATTAAATGAGAGACCCCCCTACTATGGGCCTTAGGCTTCATCTTCCTCTTCACCGTGGGGGGACTCACCGGAGTCGTACTAGCCAACTCATCCCTAGACATCGTGCTACACGACACATACTACGTAGTGGCCCACTTCCACTACGTCTTATCAATAGGAGCAGTATTTGCTATCATGGGAGCCTTTGTACACTGATTCCCCCTCTTTACAGGATACACAATACATGACACATGAACAAAAATCCACTTCACCACAATATTCGTAGGTGTCAATCTAACCTTCTTTCCACAACACTTTCTGGGATTAGCGGGCATGCCACGACGATACTCAGACTACCCAGATGCCTACTCACTATGAAATATTGTCTCATCAATTGGCTCCCTTATCTCCCTAGTAGCAGTTGTAATATTCCTGTTCATCTTATGAGAGGCCTTTACCGCCAAACGGGAAGTACTCTCCGTAGAATTAGCCTCCACAAACGTAGAATGACTCCACGGATGCCCACCCCCATACCACACATTTGAAGAGCCGGCCTTCGTACAAGTCCAAATTAACGAGAAAGAAGGGAATCGAACCCCAATAAGCTAGTTTCAAGCCAGCTGCATAACCACTCTGCCACTTTCTTTTAACGGGACACTAGTATAAGCCATTACATCGCCTTGTCAAGACGAAATTGTAGGTTAAAGCCCTGCGTATCCCCAAGCCCTAAAGCTTCAATGGCACACCCCTCTCAGCTAGGATTCCAAGACGCGGCCTCCCCCATAATAGAAGAACTTCTACACTTCCACGACCACGCCCTCATGATTGTTTTCCTAATTAGCACTCTAGTACTATATATTATTGTTGTGATAGTCACCACTAAACTTACTAATAAATACATTTTAGACTCACAAGAAATTGAAATTGTATGGACCATCCTGCCAGCAGTAATCCTTATCTTAATTGCCCTCCCATCCCTACGAATTCTCTACCTAATAGACGAAGTCAACGACCCCCACCTGACCGTGAAAGCTATAGGACATCAATGATACTGAAGCTACGAATACACTGACTACGAAAACCTGACCTTTGACTCCTACATAACCCCAACACAAGACCTCTTACCGGGCCAATTCCGCCTGCTAGAGACAGACCATCGGATAGTGATTCCAATAGAGTCCCCGATCCGAGTACTGGTCTCAGCTGAAGACGTCCTACACTCCTGAGCTGTCCCCGCATTAGGAGTCAAAATAGACGCCGTCCCAGGACGACTCAACCAAACATCTTTCATTACCTCTCGACCCGGAGTGTTTTACGGACAATGTTCTGAGATCTGCGGAGCAAATCACAGCTTCATACCAATCGTCGTAGAGGCTGTCCCACTAAAACACTTTGAAAACTGATCTTCACTAATGCTTGACGCCTCACTAGAAAGCTAAACGGACAAGCATTAGCCTTTTAAGCTAAAGACTGGTGGCCCCAAACCACCTCTAGTGACATGCCACAACTAAATCCGGACCCGTGATTCATAATTCTTGCACTCTCATGACTAATCTTCTTAACAGTACTCCCAAACAAAGTATTGAATTGCACCTTCACAAATGAAATTACAGCCCTAAGCACTAAAAAACCTGAATCAAACACCTGAAACTGACCATGACACCAAACCTATTCGACCAATTCATAAGCCCTACATACCTGGGAATTCCCCTAATCGCCATTGCCCTTACACTACCCTCAATCTTAATCCTCACCCCGACTAGCCGACATCAAAACAATCGACTCATATCCCTCCAAAGCTGATTTATTAAAACATTTACACAACAGCTACTAACGCCACTAAACCAAGGAGGCCACAAATGAGCCATGATTCTAGCCTCCCTAATAATATTTATTCTTACACTAAATATTATGGGACTACTCCCCTATACATTTACACCCACAACCCAACTGTCATTAAATATAGGCCTAGCCGTCCCACTATGACTAGCAACTGTGATTATTGGACTACGAAACCAACCAACAGCAGCCCTCGGCCACCTCTTGCCGGAAGGAACCCCTGCCCTACTCATCCCCATCCTAATCGTTATCGAAACAATTAGCCTATTTATCCGACCTCTGGCCTTAGGCGTACGACTAACAGCCAATTTAACAGCTGGTCACCTACTAATCCAACTAATCTCGACCGCAACTATCACACTCGCACCAACAATAACCACAGTAGCTATGCTCACCGCCACACTACTAGTATTACTAACACTACTAGAAGTTGCAGTAGCCATTATTCAAGCCTATGTATTTGTCTTATTACTAAGCCTCTACCTACAAGAAAACGTATAATGACCCACCAAGCACACGCATACCACATAGTAGACCCGAGCCCCTGGCCCCTAACCGGCGCAATCGCTGCCCTTTTAACAACATCAGGCCTAGCAATCTGATTCCACTTCCACAATATTACGTTGATAACCCTGGGCCTAATATTACTAATTTTAACAATGTATCAATGATGACGAGACATCGTACGAGAAGGCACATTTCAAGGTCACCACACACCCCCCGTACAAAAAGGCCTACGATATGGTATAATCCTCTTTATTACTTCCGAAGTCTTCTTCTTCTTAGGGTTCTTCTGAGCCTTTTACCACTCCAGCCTCGCCCCCACCCCTGAGCTAGGAGGATGCTGACCTCCCACCGGCATCACAACCCTGGACCCATTCGAAGTCCCCCTCCTTAACACCGCAGTCCTCTTAGCATCGGGCATCACAGTCACATGAGCCCACCACAGTCTTATGGCAGGAGAACGCAAACAAGCAATCCAATCCCTTACTCTGACAATTCTACTAGGCTTCTACTTTACAACCCTTCAAGCCATAGAGTACTACGAGGCCCCTTTCACCATTGCAGACGGAATCTATGGCTCAACATTCTTCGTAGCAACAGGCTTCCACGGACTACATGTCATCATTGGCTCTACCTTCCTCGCTACTTGCCTACTACGACAAATTAAATACCACTTCACATCAGACCACCACTTCGGATTTGAAGCAGCCGCTTGATACTGACACTTCGTAGATGTAGTATGATTATTCCTATATGTCTCTATTTACTGATGAGGCTCATATCTTTCTAGTATCAAAAAGTACAAGTGACTTCCAATCACCCGGTCTTGGTTAAAATCCAAGGAAAGATAGTGAACTTAATTATAACCATACTGACCCTCTCCACAACACTATCATTAATTCTTACCCTTGTGGCATTTTGACTCCCCCTTAAAAGCCCTAATGCCGAGAAACTATCCCCCTACGAATGCGGCTGTGAACCACGAGGCTCAGCACGACTTCCCTTCTCCCTGCGCTTCTTTCTACTGGCCATTCTATTCCTGCTATTTGACCTAGAAATTGCCCTCCTACTACCACTACCCTGAGCCATCCAACTGTCAGACCCCCTACACACCCTAACCTGGGCTGTAGCCATTCTAGTACTGCTCACACTAGGCTTAATTTATGAATGACTACGAGGAGGCCTAGAGTGGGCTCAATAGGCAGTTAGTCCAAATATAAGACCTCTGATTTCGGCTCAGAGAATCGCGGTTAAAACCCACGACTCCCTTACAATGTCTGTAACAATCGTCTTTGGCGGCACATTCTTCACAGGAATAATAGGCTTGATCTTCCATCGTTCACACCTATTATCAGCCCTACTGTGTCTAGAAACAGTAATACTAGGCCTATTTATTGGCCTTTCACTATGAACGTTGCATCATGAGTCAACCACCTCCTACGCAGCCCCTATTATAGTACTAACCTTCTCAGCCTGTGAAGCTGCCGCAGGCCTAGCCCTGCTAGTTGCCACAACCCGAACCCACGGCTCAAATCAAATCAAAGCCCTAAACCTACTAAAATGCTAAAAATTCTAATCCCAACCCTCATACTATTCCCAACAATCTGACTTTCCTCCCCCAAATGACTATGAACCAATATAACTGTCCACAGTATAATTATTGCCTCCATCAGCTTTATCTTAATTAAATGATCCTTCGAAACCGGATGGACGGCCGCCAACCTATACATGGCCACAGACCCCCTATCAACACCCCTGCTAGTCCTTACCTGCTGACTTCTGCCACTCATAATCCTGGCCAGTCAACATCACATTAAAACAGAGCCCATCAGTCGACAACGAACTTTCATCGCTCTTTTGGCCTCCCTCCAAGCCTCCCTAATCCTAGCATTCAGTGCCACCGAAATCACCATGTTTTATGTGATATTCGAAACAACCCTAATCCCCACTCTTATCCTCATCACCCGATGAGGCAACCAAGCCGAACGACTAAGCGCCGGAACATACTTCCTATTTTACACCCTGGCAGGCTCACTACCACTGCTAGTAGCCTTAATAATACTACATCAAACCACAGGCACCCTCTCAATACCCATCATTCAATATATTCAACCCCCAATAGACCCCAACTCCTGAGGAGACAAACTCTGATGAGCAGCATGCCTAATTGCCTTCTTAGTAAAAATACCCCTATATGGCATTCACCTCTGACTACCAAAAGCCCACGTAGAAGCCCCAGTAGCAGGGTCAATAGTACTAGCAGCGGTCTTACTAAAATTGGGAGGATACGGCATGATACGAGTGATAGTTATCCTAAGCCCCATATCAAAAGACCTGGTATACCCCTTTATCATACTAGCCCTCTGAGGCGTTTTCATAACGGGCGCCATTTGTCTTCGACAATCGGACATAAAATCTTTAATCGCCTACTCATCTGTCAGCCACATAGGGCTCGTAACTTGTGGTATCCTACTCCAAACCCCCTGAGGATTTACCGGAGCACTAGTACTTATGGTCTCACACGGCCTGGTATCCTCTGCCCTATTCTGTTTATCTAACACCACATACGAACGCACCCACAGCCGAACCATAGTTTTAGCCCGAGGACTACAAATTATCTTTCCACTCACCGCCCTTTGATGATTTATCTTTAACTTAGCAAACCTGGCCCTACCCCCACTACCCAACCTAATAGGAGAACTAATAATCGTTACAGCCCTATTTAATTGATCCTCTCGAACCCTCACAATAACGGGGGCAGGGATCCTAATTACCGCTGCCTACTCCCTATACCTATATATAATAACACAACGTGGCCCCCTCCCACAACACATCACTAATCTTCCCCCCTCACACACACGAGAGCACCTACTTATATTTCTTCACCTAGCACCAGTGATCCTCCTCATAGCAAAACCAGAAGTAATGTGAGGATGATGATTCTGCAGATATAGTTTAATATAAAACATTAGATTGTGATTCTAATAATAGAGGTTAAATTCCTCTTATCCGCCGAAAGAGGCCTGAAGCAGTAAGGACTGCTAATCCTTTACCCCCGCAGTTAAACTCCGCGGCTCATTCAACCCGCTCCTAAAGGATAATAGCTCATCCGTTGGTCTTAGGAACCAAAAACTCTTGGTGCAACTCCAAGTAGCAGCTATGCTAAATACCATTGCAACTACCTCCCTACTACTCACTCTAGTAATTCTTGTATGACCCATCATTATAACCCTCAACCCAAAACCCTTCAACCGGACTTGAGCTACTAAACACATCAAAGCTGCCGTAATTACCGCATTTTTCATCAACATGCTCCCACTCATCATCTTCTTAGATCAAGGAACGGAAACCGTCATCACCACCTGAAACTGAATAAATACTGCAAACTTCGACATTAACATAAGCTTTAAATTTGACAACTACTCATTAATCTTCACCCCCATTGCCCTATATGTTACTTGATCAATCTTAGAATTCGCATCCTGATACATACACTCCGACCCCCACCTAAACCGATTCTTTAAATACTTACTACTATTCTTAGTAGCCATAATTATTCTAGTAACCGCTAACAACCTATTTCAGCTATTCATCGGATGAGAAGGTGTAGGAATTATATCCTTCCTATTAATTGGGTGATGGCACGGCCGAGCAGATGCTAACACGGCAGCCCTCCAAGCAGTCCTATACAACCGAGTCGGAGACGTAGGACTAATCCTGGCAATTGCCTGAATCGCAATAACCCTCAACTCATGAGAACTCCCCCAAATCTTCCTCCTATCCAAAGACTTAGACCTAACAATCCCCCTAATAGGAATTATCCTAGCAGCAGCCGGAAAATCTGCCCAATTCGGACTACACCCCTGACTACCCTCAGCAATAGAAGGCCCAACCCCAGTCTCAGCCCTACTACACTCCAGCACAATAGTAGTTGCAGGTATCTTCCTCCTAATCCGCCTACACCCCCTGATAGAAAACAACCAATTTATCCTAACCACCTGCCTATGCCTAGGAGCTCTAACAACCCTATTTACTGCCACCTGCGCACTAACACAAAATGATATCAAAAAAATCGTAGCATTTTCAACATCGAGTCAACTGGGGCTAATAATAGTCACCATCGGACTCAACCAACCCCAATTGGCCTTCCTCCACATCTGCACCCACGCCTTTTTCAAAGCTATACTATTCCTCTGCTCCGGATCAATTATTCATAGCCTAAACGACGAACAAGATATCCGAAAAATGGGGGGACTACATAAACTAATACCATTCACAACCTCCTGCCTCATCATTGGCAGCCTGGCCCTAACAGGAATGCCCTTCCTTGCAGGCTTTTTCTCAAAAGATGCAATCATTGAAGCTCTAAATACCTCCCACTTAAACGCCTGAGCCCTGATCCTAACACTAATCGCCACGTCATTCACAGCAGTATATAGCCTCCGAGTCATCTTCTTCGTAATCATAGGCTCCCCCCGATTCCCCTCCCTGTCTCCAATTAATGAAAATGATAAAACGATAACTGCACCCATTGAACGCCTAGCCTGAGGAAGTATTGTCGCAGGACTAATTATCACCTCAAACTTCCTACCACTAAAAACCCCAACCATAACCATAACCCCCCAAATAAAACTAGCCGCACTAATTGTTACAATTATAGGAGTCATTATTGCACTAACACTAGCCAATACAGCCTCCAAACAAACCAAGATTACCCCCACCCTGGCACTATACAACTTCTCTAACATACTAGGATTCTTCCCAAATATTATCCATCGAGCCATACCAAAACTCACCCTAACACTAGGCAAACAAGCCACCAAAATCGACCGACAATGACTAGAAATTGGACCTAAAACCCTACACCCAGCACACCACCGCCTAACCTCCTTCTTCGATAGTCCCGGCCAAGACTCTGTCAAAGTCTACATAGCCTCTTACCTAATTTCTATAATCTTGATCACCGCCCTCCTGGCTATAACCTAAACAGCCCGAAGCGCACCCCGTTTAGAACCTCGAGTCAACTCTAACACCGCAAAAAGACACAACAACAACGCCCAACCGCACACCAATAACATAGCCCCACCATCATAATACACATAACCTACCCCGATATCCCCAGGCCGAGCATAAAATTCACTATACTCATCCATTACAGCCCGTCACCCCCCACGCATATACTTAAACCACAAAGCCGCGATCCCAAACCCAATTAAGTATGCCAAAACATAAAACTTGACCACTCCCTCACCCCACGTATCAGGATACAGCTCACCCGACAAAGCTGACGAATACGCAAAAACCACCAACATTCCACCCAAATAAATTAAAAACAACATTAACCCAATTAACGTCCCACCATGCCAAACCAAGGTAATACACCCAACCCCCGCCGCTAGCGCCATACTCAGCGCCGCATAATACGGCGAAGGACAAGTAATAACCCCAATAACACCAATATATAGGCTAAGCCCAACTAATTCAATGAAACATGTCATAAATTCTTACCCGGACTCTAACCAGGACTAATGACTTGAAAAACCACCGTTGTAACTCAACTATAAGAACTGAATGATCACCCGAAAAACACACCCCTTATTCAAGACAATCAATAGCGCACTTATTGACCTCCCTGCCCCCTCCAATATTTCCACAATATGAAATTTTGGCTCCATCCTATTAGTTTGTCTAATAGTACAGATCGTAACGGGACTATTTCTAGCCATGCACTATACTTCCGACATCTCAACTGCCTTTTCATCCGTAATCCACATCTGCCGGGACGTAAACAACGGCTGAATTATCCAAAGTCTACACGCAAACGGGGCCTCCTTATTTTTTATCTGTATTTATATACACATCGGACGAGGCCTATACTATGGCTCATACCTCCACAAAGAGACCTGGAACATTGGGGTAGTCCTACTACTACTAGTAATAGTAACAGCATTCGTCGGATACGTCCTACCATGAGGACAAATATCATTCTGAGGTGCCACAGTAATTACAAACCTACTATCAGCGATCCCCTATGTAGGAAATTCCCTAGTACAATGAGTCTGAGGGGGCTTCTCCGTAGATAATGCAACACTAACCCGATTCTTCGCATTCCACTTCCTTACTCCATTCATAATCATTGCAGCCACTGTACTACACGCCCTATTCCTACACGAAACAGGATCCAACAACCCAATCGGCCTAAACTCCGACCCAGACAAAATCCCATTTCACCCATACTTCTCACTCAAAGACATGCTGGGATTTATAATCTTTATTATAGCCCTAGTATCCCTAACAACACTCGCACCCAACCTGTTAAAAGATCCAGAAAACTTCATCCCCGCTGACCCGCTCGTAACTCCCCCACACATCAAGCCGGAGTGATACTTCTTATTCGCCTACGCCATCCTACGAGCCATCCCAAACAAACTTGGCGGCGTCTTAGCACTATTCTCCTCAATTTTAGTACTAATAACAGTACCATTACTCCACACATCAAAACAACAAGGAGCAACCTTCCGTCCCCTAGCCCAACTCCTATTCTGGGCCCTAGTGGCAGACCTGTTCATCCTAACCTGAATCGGAGGCATGCCGGTCGAACACCCCTACATCATTCTCGGCCAAATCGCCTCCATCTTTTATTTCGCCCTATTTCTAGTCCTTCATCCATTAATAGGATGACTAGAAAACAAACTACTTAACTTCAACTGCCCTTGTAGCTTAAATGTATCTTAAAGCACCGGTCTTGTAATCCGGAGACTGGGGGTTAAAATCCCCTCATGTGCCAGAAAAAGGAGATTTTAACTCCCACCCCTAGCCCCCAAAGCTAGGATTCTAAATAAACTATTTTCTGTAATAGAAAATGTCCGACTAATACATATGTCCTATGCTCTAGTACATAATATGCATAACTCAACACCGTGTTATAGTACATATTATGTATAATATTACACGATGGTCTCGTACTCTGCAGAATATATCATCACTATTGGATTATACCTTTAATACTCACAGCTAACAACAGTAAGATCACCATCGGCACTACTGAAATTTTCACCTGATAATCCTTGAAGAGACGGGTCGGTATATAAATATTACACCCGCATAGCTTACCCTAATCTAACACTACTTGAAAACTCAATAAAAATTTATAACGTGCTATGGGGCAGTGAGAAACCATCAATACTCTATATCTTAAGATACATCATGCTTGAACGATCAGGGACAATAATTGTGGGGGTCGCACAACTGCACTATTACTGGCATTTGGTTCCTATTTCAGGTCCATAAATTTATATACTCCCCAAATTGTGAATTACATTGGCATAAGTTAATGGTGTAGTGCTTTATTAGCAAAAACCCCCCATGTGAACAGCCACCTAGAGGCATTTGGTTTTTTTTTTTTTCGGGTGGATTTCACATTACATCTCCAGTGGTGTTCCCACTAATTAACAAGGGGGAACCCATTTGATGGTCACAGGCAAAGATAATGTGATGATATCGGACATATACTTAAGAATTACACTCTTCTCTTTCAAGTACATAATCTTACTCTTTATTCCACATACTACTCTATGATTCCCCCTTTCTCGCCTTCTCGCCTCGCGCGCGGCAAACCCCCCTACCCCCCTAAGCCGAAAAGTCCCCGTTATTCCTGTCAAACCCCTAAACTCAGGCAAGGCTCGGTCGGCGTCATAAGCTAATTCAAATTTCTATTCTATATAGTATTACAAACTCACGTTGTATTATATA